AAAAGCCTCAGTAACGGTCGGGCGGTAGTAAAAAGTCATAGCAAACCCTGTAGCTACTTGTACTAAAAAACAAGTGAGCGTAATTCCTCCCAGACAATAAAATATGTTGACATGAGGAGGAACGTATTTACTAGTTATATCATCTGCAATCGCCTGAATCTCGAGACGTTCTTCGAACCAATCGTAGACTTTATTGAGATAGGTAAACCAAGAGAACTCCCCTCTGAGAACCGTATATGAGAATTTCATCTCGTACGGCTCAAACAAAACCACCCCAATACTGGTATGGAATAGAAAATTGGAAACTTCTTAATTTTTTGATTCAATCTTATCTAAAAATACGAAAGAATAAAAATAAGAAAGCTTTTCTTTGTGGTTATAATTAGAATGCCAAAAAATCAAGTCGACGCGCTTATCTTTATGTTGATCGTTACAGGCCTCTTGAATCTTCTATTTACCTATTTCATTTTCTTTGATTTGTTATTTTGAGTTGTATGTAATGCAGCTTGACTTTTGTTTTCTTTATTATTGCTAGGAATTTTCTTGTTAAGACCCTATGAATCAATTGAAACCTCAGATTCATACTAGAACCACGATGATTCAATAAAACCTTCAAACTAAGTCCAAAGATTCCATGAGTAAGAATCCTTGGATCATCATTTATTCAAATTTGTGCTTTGAGTAAAATAAAAGCAGAAATGGGGAATTTGAAAGAAGAAAAATCTTGCAATTGCAAATTTTGTCTTTGGAAAAATTTTTTGAATCCGGCCAAGGGGTCTGAATATTAAGTATGAATCATAGTTCGAATACTTCGTGATCTATTTCATATATTCCGTGCTCCAGATACTCGAATGAATATCCGACGGAGTAAAGCCATCTCGATCAAGACGACAGATCTATGCTCTGTACTATCAATAGGATCAATTCGAACAAGTCGCACACTCATATTCCGGAAATACAGAAATAAAAAATTCGCGGTCGAACTACCAATCAACGAAAATCAAAATCCGATACCTAAATGCTTATTTAAAAGGTAGTATTTTGTGATTCTTGTAAATTTCATTCTAATTCAGTGAAATTCCGTCCAGTAAAACGGACGAATTATAAATCTCCAAAATAATAGATAGGAATACCGCAAATAAAGCCATTGCGACTCCCATCAAAGGAGTAGTTCCCCATCCAGGAGCTACTTTACCATATTCCGAATTCAAGGGTTTCAACAACCCCCCTGCAGAAGTTCTTTTTGGACGAGCTCTAGAACTACCCTCAACTGTTTGTGTAGCCATAAATCCTATTTTGTATTGATTGAGATCTGTTGACTTTGTATACCATTCCGTTGTAAATAAACGATCTTATCATGGATCCAGTGTGGTCTTGAAATTCTATAATAATGGAAACAGCAACCCTAGTCGCCATCTCTATATCTGGGTTACTTGTAAGTTTTACTGGGTACGCCTTATATACTGCTTTTGGGCAACCCTCTCAACAACTAAGAGATCCATTCGAGGAACACGGGGACTAGTTGAAGTAGAAGTAATGGGCCTCCCAATATTGGGAGGCCCATTACTTCAATTGAGATAAAAAAAAATCATTTTGTTTTTTTAGTTGGAACTTTAGGCGGTTCTCGAAAAAAGATAGCGAAAAAAATGATCCCTAGAGTCGAGACTAAGAGGAATGTATAAACCAATGCTTCCATAAATTCGATCGTGGTTTCCAATTATAGCTTCCATACCTGTTTATTTGGGATCATCCCCCGGATTAAAGAAAAAAAGAATCAAAAAGGGCGGCGATTTAAATCCATATTTCTCCAGTACCTTATACCTTATTTTAAATAAAAAGCACAAATCGAAAATAGAAGCAGAAGTGAGAAACTAAACTAGTAGAGCAATGCTGCATCAGACTACTTGTCTTCTTGTAGTTGGATCTCCAAGTTTTTGGAATACTCCAAATTCCACTTGAGCGTCCAAATCCGGGTCAATACCAGCAAAAACATCTCTGAACAAGGTTCTAGCACCATGCCAAATGTGTCCGAAGAAGAAAAGCAGAGCAAATGAAGCGTGTCCAAACGTAAACCAGCCCCTTGGGCTGCTACGAAAAACACCATCGGATTTCAAAGTAGCACGATCTAATTCAAAAATTTCACCCAATTGAGCACGTCTAGCATATTTTTTCACAGTAGCAGGATCACTATAACTCACGCCATTCAGCTCGCCACCATAGAACTCAACGGTTACACCTACTTGTTCGACACTATACTTCGATTCTGCCCTTCGAAAAGGAACGTCGGCTCTAACAATTCCATCTCCGTCTACCAAAACAACTGGAAATGTTTCAAAAAAAGTAGGCATACGACGTACAAAAAGTTCACGCCCTTCTTTATCTCTAAATATAGGGTGTCCTAACCACCCGACAGCTATTCCATCCCCGTTATCCATTGAACCCGCTCTGAATAATCCCCCTTTCGCAGGATTATTTCCGATGTAATCATAAAAAGCTAATTTTTCAGGAATTTTAGACCAAGCTTCTGATAAACTTTGATTTTCGGCTAGTCCAGCACTGACTCTTCGATATATTTCTTGCTGAAAGTATCCCTGATCCCATTGATAACGGGTGGGACCAAATAATTCGATGGGGGTAGTTGCTGACCCATACCACATAGTTCCAGCAACAACAAACGCTGCAAAAAAGACAGCAGCGATGCTGCTGGAAAGAACGGTTTCAATATTGCCCATACGTAATCCTTTGTATAAGCGTTGTGGCGGGCGGACACTGAGATGGAATAAGCCTGCTAATATGCCCAATGTCCCTGCCGCAATATGATGAGAGGCTATTCCTCCTGGAACAAAAGGATCAAAACCTTCCACACCCCATGCTGGATTTACAGATTGTACCTTTCCAGTTAGTCCATACGGATCAGACACCCATATTCCAGGACCATACAATCCTGTTACATGAAATGTCCCAAAACCAAAGCAAGCCACTCCTGAGAGAAATAAATGAATTCCAAAGATTTTAGGCAAATCCAAAGAACGTTTTCCTGTACGGTCATCAACAAATATTGCTAGATCCCAATACACCCAATGCCAGATAGCTGCCAAGAAGCACAATCCGGAAAACACAATATGTGCCCCCGCTACACCTTCGTAACTCCAAATACCCGGATTCGTTACTGTCCCCCCTGTAATACTCCAACCACCCCATGAATCGGTTATTCCTAAACGAGTCATGAAGGGTATAACGAACATGCCTTGTCTCCACATTGGATCAAGAACTGGATCGGAGGGATCAAAAACAGCTAATTCATATAGAGCCATTGAACCGGCCCAACCCGCAACCAGGGCTGTATGCATTATATGGACAGCAATCAAACGACCGGGATCATTCAATACGACGGTATGAACACGATACCAAGGCAAACCCATGGGACTACCCCTTTATTAATAAAAAATAGACACTATGTAACTTTATTGCATTGAAAAAAACTATGCTATGTACCCCTTTTTTCAGGGGATTATCTCGAAAAAGGGATTAATATTAATATTTGTTCTATTCTTTTAGTAATAATGGAAGAGTTCGGTTCGTAGGAAAAAAGAGAAGCAGATCTATTCTATACTCGATAAGTACCAATACGCAATGGGGGTTGATTCCCTTTTCTATGAGCGAATGTATCTATATTTGGTCATCATTCAAAAGACTTATTCGTAATAATTTTCCTTTATTTTATGAACTTCGTCAATCTATGTATAAACTAAGATAACGGCCACGAGTATTAAGACAAGAAGCCCATTATTACGCTTCCACATCAAAGTGAACTAGAGTACTTAATTCTTTTTTCTTTCATTTTATGCCTATTGGTGTTCCAAAAGTACCTTATCGAAGTCCCGGGGACAAGCATCCATCTTGGGTTGACATATAGTGCGACTTGTCAGATCTATTGGGTCATATGGGATTTCCCCGTTCTCTCCCCCGATCGAGATATCCTCTGTTTCGCCCAAAAAATTGATTGAATTATCAAAAATTTGTAGCGTGAAATGCAATGAAGTGCAATTAGATCTATTTCGTGAGGAAGCATCCAGATTAATATTAGCAATAAATCAATTTTATGGTCGTCTTGGCTGGACCAATAAAATGAGGTATCCAGGCTCCGTTTAGAAAAACCCAATTGGTAATATATCTATGATTATTACTTATATCATAAACGATTCCTTTATTCGAAAAGCGATCTCAAACGTTAATCAACGGAATGCTAAATATGATGAATATGTCAAATATTTGGCGGAAGACATGAAAGAAATGAATTAAAAAAGGGGTAAGTCATAGCAAAAAAGAGACGTGGTATTGGGGTCATTTGTCTTATATGTGCAAATCAAAATCGGGCGAATCCTTACTCGGAGTAGAGCCTAAACCTAAAAAAATGGAAGAAGCCCATTCAATTCAGGAACAAGAAAATGGCATCGTGATTTTTGGATCGGATCTCGATGAAAAAATACATCAATGAAAAGTTAGTTCGATAAGTCGATAAGTTTAGTGAATTTCTTTTTTATATTAGAATATTATAGGTCTAGGAAACCGGCTAAACTCAGCGTTCTTGAAAACCGGAAGAAAAGCCCCTCGATAGAAGCGAGGAAAAAAGAAAGGAAAGGGGCTAGGAGCTACACATTGATTTGTTTTTCGCAAGTTTTGTTGAACCGTATGCATCAAAAGATGCCTGTACGGCTCCGAAGGGATACTGTTTTATCCTAATCAACCGACTTTATCGAGAAAGATTACTTTTTTTAGGTCAAATGGTTGAGAGCGATATCTCGAATCAACTTATTGGTATTATGGTATATCTCAGTATAGAGAACGAGACCAAGGATTTGTATTTATTTATCAACTCTCCTGGCGGATGGGTAATACCCGGGATAGCAATTTATGATACTATGCAATTTGTGCGACCCGATGTACAGACAATATGCATGGGATTGGCCGCCTCCATGGGGTCTTTTCTCCTGGCCGCCGGAGCAAGTACCAAACGTCTAGCATTCCCTCACGCTTGGCGCCAATGAGTTTTTTATTTGAGAGAAAAAAGAAGACTATGCCTTCGCCATATGAATTCTTAATATTAAGTAATAATAGCATGGCACTTCGAATTCGATATGAAAATTGTTAGTGTTTTTTTTTTTTTTCAAAATATTTGATTATGTATCGAAGCAGTAGTATGAGATAAAGAAGGGGTATTCCGAGTTTATCTTACCTATCGGAGGCCTATTGCAGCGCCACACACCTTTTTCACGCCGAAAGGTTCTTAACAATTAACAATTAACAAGATTTATGGTATGAAAGAGTACGAAAATAAAAAAAGAAGATTATTTTTGATTTATTTCTTTTTTTATTTTGATTTGAAAAAAAAAAAAAAAAGAAACTTTGGGATTGCTGAATCACAAAAAAAAATAAATATATAAAGCAACGGAGCCATCATAGTATTTTTGAACTCCTCAAAAAAAAAGAAGGGTGGTAATTGGATCATTTACCCATCTGGGTATAATAGAACCCCCTTTTTATCCTTGTTTGATGAAGGGTAAAAAGCAAATTCCATTGGCGAGCCGTATGCAATGCGAAAAAGTGCCCGTACGGTTGTTCAATTCTATCTTTTTCTTTATCTCTTCCCCTCGCCGAATCGTGCGAGATAGAGGAACCTTTTATTATGTTATAATATATCATCAGGGTCATGATCCATCAACCTATTGGCGCTTTTTATGGGGCACAAACGGGAGAATTTATCCTGGATACGGAAGAACTACTGAGACTGCGCGAAATCCTTACAATGGTTTATGTACAAAGATCGGGCAAGCCCTTATGGGTTGTATCCGAAGACATGGAAAGGGATACTTTTATGTCAGCAACAGAAGCCCAAGCTCATGGACTTGTTGATCTTGTAGCGGTTGGATAAAACATAGCAGTCACTTCTTAAGGGTTTAATATTCTATTAAACAGAAGAAATTCATAATCATCCGGTTAGGATCGATCTAAACCAGCCCATAATGGATAATTCAGCATGCCAACTATTAAACAACTTATTAGAAACCCAAGACAGCCAATTAGAAATGTTACCAAATCCCCCGCTCTGCGGGGATGTCCTCAGCGCCGAGGAACATGTACAAGGGTGTATGTGCGACTCGTTTCAATCATGGGCTGAGACAAACCAAAAGAAAGAAACCCTTTTTTAAGTATCAATGATCAGTACCTGTGAATCGGATAGAATAGAAGAAGAAGAACTCCATTCACTATCTAAAAAAAGATCGATCTATCATATCTTTCTATTGTGTATGAAATTTATGGTTTCCACTGGCGCAAATTCCACCACCTCAATTTGCAATTAATTTAAGGTGAGAAAGAATTCCCCATTGGTAACAAATAGTTATCCATTAAGCGGGGGAAATACTATAAAAAAGCAGAAAGATTATCTTTCTACTCTTGCAAGAACGGACTAACAAGGTCAGCTACCCCACCAATCTTCATAATTAAATACCGTTACTGTATAAGGTCTATCTCGTTATGAAAGACCTATTACTAGAAAATTCATGGGTAGAGCCGAAGAGTGGTAACTGTACAAGTTACCAATAGAATTGATTAAATGAAGGAAGTGGCTCCGGTGTATAGAGAGGGCCTCACCGTTTAAGAAGTAATCATAGAGACGACGGAACCCACAATTTCTTTATCTATTTACTACTTTCGTTTTTTTTTTACTATTTTCTTTCCAATGCCTCGACAAAAGGTAAAAGCGTGGTCGGGAAGGTTAGAGTAGCAAAAGCCATTGGAATTTTGATTTTATAAATTGGAAGAGTCCGTTTTGTTATTAATAGACTAGGAAAGGGGAAAAGAATAACTGAAAGAAAGGAAATCAATTAGTTATTCATCAAAGTTTCATTTATTCAATGACCAGAATTAGACGAGGATATATAGCTCGGAGACGTAGAACAAAAATGCGTTTATTTGTATCAAGCTTTCGCGGGGCTCATTCACGACTTAGCCGAACAATTACTCAACAGAAAATAAGAGCTTTGGTTTCGGCTCATCGCGATAGAGATAGGAAAAAAAGAGATTTTCGTCGTTTGTGGATCACCCGAATAAATGCAGTAATTCGCGGAAATCTGGTATCCTATAGTTATAGTAGATTAATATACAATCTGTATAAGGCGCAGTTGGTTCTTAATCGTAAGATACTTGCACAAATAGCTATATCAAATAGGAATTGTCTTTATATGATTTCCAATGAGATTATAAAATAAGGAAATTGGAAGGAATCCATTATAATTTTTAAACGGAGTTCTCTGGAGAATGAACTCCAGTAAGAGGAAGGTAGAGTAGAAATAATATGATAAAGTCGTCAAAATGAGCGAACACGCTCAATAAAAAAAAAAGATTGATTTTATTCTTCTTTCCCAATTCTTTTTTTTTTTTTTTCTTACGGCACGGCTGCTTCACAGATTTTTTGAACAAAACATCCATCTGTGTTTGAGTTCAGATTGGAATTTTTATTTAATTGAAGAGTAAGCCTATTTTTTTCTGGTTCTAAGACCGGGAGGTCTAGCGGTCAACCCACTTCTTTCAAATTGTTTCTCATTATTAAGAAAAGGTAACGAAGATAAAATACGAGCTTGTTTTATAGCAATAGTAATTAATCGTTGTTCTTTTAAGGTCAATCTATTCACCCGTCTAGATAATATTTTTCCTTGTTCACTAAGAAATCGACTAATTAAAGTCATGTTTCTATAATCAATTCGATCCCCCGATTGGATCGGGGGCAAACGCCTACGAAAAGATCGCTTGGATTTAAGAAAGAGTCGCTTGGTTTTATCCATAATTTGTTTATTCCTTATCCCTAAAATCCCATTTCGATGAAATCAAAAAATGATTTATAGAATCAATTATAGGATTTGGTTTGTCTAGATTTATTTATTTGTTTTTATTAAAATATATGAAATAATCTAGATATATATCTAGATTAGTTTTTCATGTCCCTTGGAAGGGTGACACAAAAGCACGCGTCTTGACTCTATCTATTTTTTTATCTCCCCATGAAGTGTATGCTTGTAACAATAGGGACAGAATTTTCTCAATTCCAATCGACTGGGTGTATTGTGTCGATTCTTTTGAGTAATATATCTGGAAATACCCCTTGATTCCTTATTAACACCGTTTCGAACACAACTAGTACATTCCAAAATAACCCTTACTCGGACCTCTTTACCCTTGGCCATGAACCTCCTTGGGGTTTTTGATTCACCCAACTTTTCTATTTTCCGACCCGCAACGAATAAGAAGCACGGGACAAAAAAATAGAAGTTGCTAACCACTCAAAAAAAACTTATGAAATAAAGATTTTATTGCAATCAATATAGTAAATAAATAGGAAATCAAAATAAAAAATAATAAGTAATACAAGAATTTCTAACTATATTGCTAAATCGCAGTCCAGTATTTCATTTAAGGATCTTGTAGTGGAGGATACTCTTACCCTAGCCATATTTCGATTTCCGTTTGTTTTCTTTTACCTGTCTATTTGCTTTTAACTGGATAATTAATAATTAATTTAATCGGAGCCTGAACCCGGGTTTCGCTGAGGTTGAAGCCACCTTTTTTCTTTCGCTTTCCTTCTTTCTAATTGTAAAACAAAAAAACGAAAAGAGGGGAAAGAGAGATTAGTCACAAATATTTGATTCTAGCTCTAATCTTCTTCACCCCGTTCCAGTTCAATAACTAGAATGAAAAAAAAGGAAATGTCAATGCGTCGGGGAATAAACGGTTGATTTCTATCAATAACCCTGCTAAAGACCCGAACCATAGAGTACTTAGTACCGGTGCCACGGAAAGATATGTTTTTAGATCTCGCATTGAAAATCCTCCTTCTTTTTTGTTTTTGTATTCCCTATTGGAATATATTATGGTAAGAGATGTATATGTAGTTAAAGGCCCACTTGTATTTGTGCGCGGAATCCCTAATTCAAATTGAAATGCGCAATGATTCGGTATATAAGATTTGATTTTCTTTTTTTTTTTTCTTAAAACAGAAAAAGGGTCACTTTACACCTGCGAATTCCCAAGAAAAATAATAATTTATTATTATTATATGGTATATGATATGAGACCAAAAACAAGAAAAGGCAAGATCCATTTTGCATATCACTAGAGGGAATAAAAAATAAGGATGTGGAAAACAAGACAGGGATTCTTTACAATGATATTGTAGGCCAATTGAAAGGGATGTAGCGCAGCTTGGTAGCGCGTTTGTTTTGGGTACAAAATGTCACGGGTTCAAATCCTGTCATCCCTACCAATTACCGCTCAGAGCAGCAGTAACGCGAGATCTTTTTTTTTTTTTTTTTTCGATCGATTTCATTTTGACATACATAAATTTCTATTTTATGATATATGATAGTATACACATACAAGAATTGTTGGGGTAAAAAAAGAGAATCTCCTTATTTCCAGCCTTTTTCGTTGTGATAAGAAAGCGCTCTTAGTTCAGTTCGGTAGAACGTGGGTCTCCAAAACCCAATGTCGTAGGTTCAAATCCTACAGAGCGTGATTCCGCTCTTGTCGTCTTAGATCTAAAACCATACACACTGAACTGAAATAATTGAACAGCAATCTGAATTTGACCCTGACCTCCCCCTCGGATTAAATTAAAGAAGGGAGGGGTCAGTTAAAAAAAGAGATGTTAATTAATCAAAGGTCCAACTGATCACCACGTCTGTATTGTAAATAGGCGGTTACGAATAATCCAGCCAAAGTAATAGGAATTAGACCTAAGACGATTCCAAATAGAAAGACTTCAATCATTTGAATTTTATTTATTTTTTTTTTATTTGAAAGGTTAAAAAGAGAGGTAATATCTATTCCTAAATATTAATCTGCCTTGCCTAGGAATCTCAATAACCAATAATTGGTAATTAACGTGGTACGGTAAGGAACTAGACAATATGTGGAATACCACAGAAGGGTTTCTTTTTATGAA